TTTCGTACATATGATTTCTTAATTTATTCAGATTCAGAAGTAATTCGCGAGATCGTGCGCCTTTCTTTTTTCTTTCCTGGGTATAAAGAAAAACAAAAGAAAGTGCAGTTGGTTGGATCCAACCTATTTTTGAAATAAACAACTCGCACACACTCCCTTTCCAAAAAAGATCAATACACCAAGTACTACACTTAGATTTATTGGATTTGTTGCAAAAATATCGGTATTAAACCCGAAACTCCCGGCGGCTGGCCAGTAACCCAAGAAAACGAAAGAATCGGTTACATTTTTCATAGGATCTCCTCTCATAGATAGGACTCACAAAATCAAATAGAATTCGTTTTGTATCACTTCATCCCTTTTTGGATTGATTGTTTTATGAATTTACTTAGTTATTTCTAACTAGATTGCATTATTGAATATGGAATTGGGAAATTTTTGATTATTATTATTTCAATTCAATGGCAGTTCCCAATAAGAAAATAACTTATTATTCTTAGAATTTGGCCCAGCTTTCGTCTCAATTGTGAAATCCCTTGTTTGTTGCTGCAACCCTTTCTAAAAACCAATCAAAAATCAAAAAGGGTTCAATTGGACTAAGAGTGGACTAAGAGGGGGAAAGAAGAAAGCGGCAAGTCGACAAGTTCACAGCAAGAAAATCATAAAAAAACTATCAAATTGATAGGATTAAACAAAGGGATTCGCAAATAACAGCGCTAATGCCACGACCAGTCCATAAATTGTTAAAGCTTCCATAAAAGCCAAACTAAGCAATAAAGTACCTCGTATTTTACCCTCTGCTTCTGGTTGTCTCGCGATTCCTTCTACAGCTTGGCCCGCTGCTGTACCTTGACCAACTCCGGGTCCAATAGAAGCAAGCCCTACGGCGAATCCCGCAGCAATAACGGAAGCAGCAGAAATCAATGGATTCATGGTAAGCGCCTCCAATTCAGAAATGGTTAATGATACAATCCACCAATGAATTATGATCGATTACTAAGATCTATACGATTGAAGTCACTAACAACTTCGTATTGAAGTAATGCTATGATTGAATCATCAGAACTACTTCGAGATCTCGTTTTTAGTTCCTATCCCTGGAGTTTTTCTCAATATCAATGCATCCGACTCTCGTTCTTCCGTTTCTTTGTTCCGAACCATGCTTTCAATTCTGCGCCCTTTCTCTTCTATATGCTTGATTTCATCTGTTTATTTGTTTATTCATTCGTCACAGACGAAACGGAAGGACTTCTATTGGAATTCTCATTGAAATTCCTAGTGGGATAGGAAATAAAATGGATCGGTGGTTCATAGAAAATCAGTCAATATCTACTATAATACATTTCTTTCATAGTGTAAACCTACTTAGATTCATCCGGATTCTAGAATCCTTCTTTGAACATACAGCTCAAGCCTCCGCTTTCAAATCAACTTTAGTTTTCTTGGTGTTGTTCGTCTTGGAGCTTCATCTTTGCCTCTTCCAAAAGGGCAATCTTGAAGTACAAGCGGGGAATGTCTTTTGAGGTGATTACACGTTGATGTGTGCGTATGGTCTTGCCCATACGCGCTATCATCCCTTCTTTCAAAGGCCCATTCTTTGGGATAGAGTGTCCCAAAAGGCCAATCCGGTTAATTCTTGTGAAGAATTCACCTTCTTTTTCGGCTAAGAGAGCTTTGTTGAACTCGAAAGCCTTTTGCAACCTCAGGGACGCGGAGGATTTGGACCGCTCAGGCCGAATAAGGTCCCAAATAGCCACGTTACAGCATGGAACACCTTCCAGTGCCATCTTCTTAAACCAGACCTTGAAAGAGATTCGCTAGAATCTTTAGAAAACCAAAAAGATTTGCCCCTTACCTAGAAAATCGACCTAGATTCTTTAATCGATATCGTGCTGCCCCGGAGCGCTGGGGAGCCGATTTCCTGAACCGGAAGGACCGGGAGCAGGACGCGCACCGATATCCGATTCGGAGCTCTTGACGAACTTGCCTGCAACCTACCCCGGGTCGCAGTATCCGCCCTCTCGGCTCTTGCCCTTGCTTGGACTTCCGGGGTCTCCCTTTCCAAGTCCGAAATTTCTTGGGATAAGAGGGAAATCGATTCCTCGAAGTTTGCAGTTTCGCGGATCTTCTCCTCTTTGTTCAAAGCATCCACGATTTTTCGAATTTTATCTTCGCTCGAGCCTCTTATTTAGGTGTTTTGTTAGGGAGCACTCGAGTTCGGTGCTTCGCGTAATGCTTGCGGAGAAGTAGTATCTGGTTTCCGCTAAGAGGGCCTTTTGCTGCTTCCAATACAGCTCTTCCACCGTGAATCCATCCTCATCATCAGTCTGCTCGATTCTCGTCGCCCCTTGAGTCTCAACCATGTCCCCCCAGCGGCATTGCTGTCGGTGAACTCGATTCCCATGGTCCACCCTGAATCCCTTTTCTTTTCACTTGTGGATTAGGATCCCTCACTTGTGCTGGGGGCCGCGGCGGAGCGGAGTTGACGGAGCTTTTGGTT